TGAAAATGAGTAGTTCAGAGAGAATCGAGCTTTCGATTGATCCGGGTACTTGGAATCCTATGGATGAAGACATGGTCTCGGCGGATCCCATTAAATTTCATTCGAAGGAGGAACCTTATAAAAATCGTATTGACTCTGCTCAAAAAACTACAGGATTGACTGACGCTGTTCAAACTGGTACAGGTCAACTAAACGGTATTCCGGTAGCCCTTGGGGTTATGGATTTTCGGTTTATGGGGGGTAGTATGGGATCCGTAGTAGGCGAAAAAATAACTCGTTTAGTCGAGTATGCTACCAATCAATGTTTACCTCTTATTTTAGTGTGTTCTTCCGGAGGAGCACGAATGCAAGAAGGAAGTTTAAGTTTGATGCAAATGGCTAAAATTTCTTCAGTTTTATGTGATTATCAATCAAGTAAAAAGTTATTCTATATATCAATTCTTACATCTCCTACTACCGGTGGAGTGACAGCTAGTTTTGGTATGTTGGGGGATATCATTATTGCCGAACCCTATGCCTATATTGCATTTGCGGGTAAAAGAGTAATTGAACAAACATTGAAAAAAGCCGTGCCTGAAGGTTCACAAGCGGCTGAATCTTTATTACGTAAGGGCTTATTGGATGCAATTGTACCACGTAATCTTTTAAAAAGTGTTCTGAGCGAGTTATTTCAGCTCCATGCTTTTTTTCCTTTGAACAAAAATTAAATCAAATAGAATGGTTAGTTTATCAGAATTAAACGAAAACCCTGAAAAATAAATTTTTCTTTCAAATCCTTTTTTTATCGATATTCTTGTTTACTACTCAGTAAACCTCTATCAACAAGATTAAAAAAAAATTATTTTTGGAAGTTCAAATTAGACTAGACAAATAAAAAAAAGTTCATTTTCCTCCCTTGCTTGCATATGTATAGATAATTCAAATAGAGATAGAGACAGATCTATAGAGAGTCTTCCATCTTTTTGCATTTCCCAAAAATTCCCTGTTGTTGGATCAGATTCTAATCAATTTTGTAGAAATTTGTAAGGGAATAAAAATTTTTCTTTATTAATGACTATTAGAAGATATAAGACAAAAAGACTATATAAGACAAAAAGAATAATCAATCTAACAAGGGGATTATGATACATCTATTTGATTTTGAAAGATGAATAAGTCCATTTATTTAGTTTGGCGTTTCTTGTACCTATTTTTTGATTCTATTTCTATTAGGTTCTATTCTATATATTTCTATTAGGTTGTATATTAGTATTAGATATATATTTACTTAAAGATACTTAGTATAATTATATAATATATATAATAGAAATAATAAAAATACAAGATATTCTAAGATATCTTTAGAATTCAGAATATAACAATAACAGGTACAAATATTAAATTGAGGTACCCATTTTATGACAACTTTCAATAACTTACCCTCTATTTTTGTGCCTTTAGTAGGCCTAGTCTTTCCGGCAATTGCAATGGCTTCTTTATTTCTTCATATTCAAAAAAATAAGATTTTTTAGATCGGCTGAGACCTAATCGTATTACTCCTTTTTTTATTTTAAAAACTTCGATTCGATAAGACCCATTTGGTAGAATATTGTATAACACATAGATTCCTACAAACATAAATAAAAAAAGCTCTTATGCATGTGTAAACGTAAAAAAATTTGCGCTCTTTTGAAAAAAGGATCATCGTCGGGCCGATGTCTGAAATTCCAGTCAATCTATTTATTTGTATGTATATAACTATAGGGGATCATATAAAGGAAGGAGATGTTATTATTTTAGATATAAACAATTCTATGAATTACTCGGTTCACAACAAAATAGTTGATGAGAGTTACTTTGAAAAAAAAAAGGAAAGTCATATTTTCTCAATTCCAAAAAATTGTATAACTGGATCTAATATATATGAGTTGGCGATCAGAATCTATATGGATAGAATTTATAACGGGGTCTCGAAAAACAAGTAATTTCTGCTGGGCCTTTATCCTATTTTTAGGTTCATTAGGATTCTTATTGGTTGGAACTTCCAGTTATCTTGGTAGAAATGTTATATCGTTATTTCCGTCCCAGCAAATCATTTTTTTTCCACAAGGGATTGTGATGTCTTTCTATGGGATCGCAGGTCTCTTTATTAGTTGCTATTTGTGGTGCACTATTTTGTGGAATGTGGGTAGTGGTTATGATCTTTTCGACCGAAAAGAAGGAATAGTGCGTATTTTTCGTTGGGGATTTCCTGGAAAAACTCGTCGCATCTTTTTACGATTCTTTATGAAAGATATTCAGTCCATCAGAATAGAAGTTAAAGAGGGTGTTTCTGCTCGGCGTGTCCTTTATATGGAAATTCGAGGTCAAGGGGCTATTCCTTTAATTCGTACTGATGAGAATTTTACTACACGAGAAATTGAGCAAAAAGCTGCTGAATTGGCTTACTTCTTGCGTGTACCAATTGAAGTATTTTGAAATGAATTAATTTGAAAAGACTAAATGCTTTGGCAGTAAGAAGAAAAAACGAAAGAATTTTTTTTTCAATTGAATATTCATCTATTCTTTTATGCTCGTTTTTTTGATATATTTGATAGACAAGAAAAGGAGTTTCTTCGTCTCGAAATTCATATTGATCGAAAAAAGGGGGAATAACATCCTGGAAACCCAATTTTTTCTTGATTCAAGTTGGAAGTGTATTCTGAGTCTAGTTCTGTATTCTTTCTAGATTCAAAGCAAAGACTCAGTATTGAATCAACAGCAAAAGAGAAAATGGATTCATAGGCTCACTATATTCTATTCGAATTAGAATCGAAACTCATGCTCGATAGAAATATTAGATCTAATAGAATCAACAAATGAGGCGGGTTCATTAACAATTCACAGATTCAAAATGGCAAAAAAGAAAGCATTCATTCCTTTTTTTTATTTTACATCTATAGTCTTTTTGCCCTGGTTGATCTCTCTCTGCTGTAATAAAAGTTTGAAAACTTGGATTACTAATTGGTGGAATACTAGACAGTGCGAAACTTTTTTGAATGATATTCAAGAAAAAAGTGTTCTAGAAAAATTCATACAATTAGAGGAACTATTCCAGCTCGATGAAATGATAAAGGAATACCCCGAAACCGATTTACAACAATTTCGTCTAGGAATCCACAAAGAAACGATCCAATTTATCAAGATACACAATGAGTATCGTATCCATACAATCTTGCACTTCTCGACAAATCTAATATCTTTCGTTATTCTAAGTGGTTATTCCTTTTGGGGTAAGGAAAAGCTTTTTATTCTGAATTCTTGGGTTCAAGAATTCCTATATAATTTAAGTGATACAATTAAAGCTTTTTCGATTCTTTTATTAACGGATTTATGTATCGGATTCCATTCGCCTCACGGTTGGGAACTAATGATTGGTTATATTTACAAAGATTTTGGGTTTGGTCATTATGAGCAAATTTTATCTGGTCTAGTTTCTACCTTTCCAGTCATTCTTGATACAATTTTTAAATATTGGATTTTTCGTTATTTAAATCGTGTATCTCCGTCACTTGTAGTGATTTATCATGCAATAAACGACTAAAAAAAGATTCACCGATCCAATTTTCATCTTTCTTATACATCATAACCAAATCAAAGTCGTATTTACTTTACTCTTTTTACCCACGAGGGATTCCTTGTATATTTCAACAAAAAAATTTGATTTTTTTTTCAGTAAATGTAAATAGCAGAATTGTGGCTCGGGAAGTATATTATCGACCTAGCTAACTTTATTGTAGAAATTTTCGGGATAAATGATTGGACCATGCAAACTAGAAATACCTTTTCTTGGATAAGGGAAGAGATTACTCGCTCCATATCTGTCTCACTCATGATATATATAATAACTTGGGCATCCATTTCAAGTGCATATCCGATTTTTGCCCAGCAGAATTATGAAAATCCACGAGAGGCAACTGGGCGTATTGTATGTGCCAACTGCCATTTAGCTAATAAGCCCGTGGATATTGAGGTTCCACAAACGGTACTTCCTGATACTGTATTTGAAGCAGTTGTTAAAATTCCTTATGATATGCAACTAAAACAAGTTCTAGCTAATGGTAAAAAAGGAGCTTTGAATGTGGGAGCTGTTCTTATTTTACCGGAGGGGTTTGAATTAGCCCCCCCCGATCGTATTTCACCCGAGATGAAAGAAAAGATAGGAAATCTGTCTTTTCAGAATTATCGCCCCAATAAAAAAAATATTCTTGTGATAGGTCCTGTTCCTGGTCAAAAATATAGTGAAATAACCTTTCCTATTCTTGCTCCCGACCCTGCTACTAATAAAGATGTTCACTTCTTAAAATATCCTATATACGTAGGTGGAAACAGGGGAAGGGGTCAGATTTATCCTGATGGTAGCAAAAGTAACAATACAGTTTATAATGCTACGGCAGGAGGGATAATAAGCAAAATTTTACGAAAAGAAAAAGGGGGATACGAAATAACCATAGTGGATGCATCGAACGGACGCGAAGTGATTGATATTATCCCTCGAGGCCTAGAACTTCTTGTTTCCGAGGGCGAATCCATTAAACTCGATCAACCATTAACGAGTAATCCTAATGTGGGTGGATTTGGTCAGGGGGATGCGGAAATAGTACTTCAAGATCCATTACGTGTCCAAGGTCTTTTGTTCTTCTTAGGATCGGTTGTTTTGGCACAAATCTTTTTGGTTCTTAAAAAGAAACAGTTTGAGAAGGTTCAATTATCCGAAATGAATTTTTAGATCTGTCTATTTAGCTTTATCAAATTCGTAAAAAAGAACAAAAAAATTATGAAACGCCTTTTGCCTCTCTTTAGATTTGCTATTCTAGATGTCAGGAATTACTTGTATCATAGTCCTAATACTAGTATGTATATTGAGAAGAATTCACTTTACCCCCCTTTATTTATTTTTCAATAAAAATTTGAAAAATGATAAGGGGTGTGATGTAACTCTGTCGTTATTGACCAATTGAAATTGATAGAATGTATCAAAA